AGATTACCATATATAACACAAAATTTCTCCGCCTATTCTTTCTAACCGAGCCTCTCGGTCTGTCATTATACCCCGAGAAGTCGAAAGAATTACAATCCCCATCCCTCCTAAAATTTTAGGAATTCGTTGATAATTAGAATAGATTCGTAGACCTGGTTTACTGATTCGTTTTAAATTCAAAAAACTTTTAGAAGACCCTTTCTTATTTCTTCTATGCCCTAGAGTTAAAACTAAAAAAGATTTGTCGCTTTCCCGATGTTTTCTCACGTTTTCAATAAAGCCTTCTCGTAAAAGTATTTTAACAATGTTTTCGGTGATGTTAGTAAATGGTATTCGAACTGTTCCTTTTCTATTCATGTCAGCATTTCGTATAGAGGTTATTATGTCAGCAATGGTGTCCTTACCCATACTAAAATGATTGTTGCCCGTGACTTTTGATATAATCAACATGCTCTTTTTTTATTTCGAATTTGATTATTATTATCAAATTTCTATTTATAAAAAGAAAAAAGGTATATGCGTGAGACATAAGAAATCTATTTCATTCAAATACTATAAATATATCGTGGTCTCTTTTTATTTTATAATACCTCGGGTGCTAATGAAACTATTTTACTGAAATTTAACTGTCTCAATTCTCGGGCGATTGGACCAAAAATTCGAGTTCCTTTTGGATTTCCCTTATTATCAATCACAACCGCAGCATTATCATCATATCGTATTATCATACCGTTCTTGCGTTTGAGTTCTTTAGAAGTACGTACAATTACAGCTCTGATCACTTCTGATCTTTCTAAAGTTGTATTTGGTGCTGTTTCCTTGATTACAGCAACAATAACGTCACCAATATAAGCATAGCGTCGATTACTAGCCCCTATGATTCCAATACACATCAATTTGCGGGCCCCGCTGTTATCGGCTACATTCAAATGGGTTTGAGGTTGAATCATATCATTTTTTTTATCTGTTCTTTCAGTGCAAAGCAAAGGACGAAGTAAAAAAAAAAAGAAATATTGTTTGTTCAAAACAAAAAACCTACAATTGCAATTGTTTTTTTTTCATCCCAAAGACCCCTTTCCTTTGGTTTTCATTCTTATCCCGAAATAATGAATTGAGTTCGTATAGGCATTTTGGATGCTGCTATTGAAATAGCCTTTCTGGCTATATTTTCTGTGACCCCTCCCATTTCATAAAGTATTCGACCCGGTTTAACGACAGCTACCCAATATTCGGGGTTTCCTTTTCCCGAACCCATACGGGTTTCTGCAGATCTTACTGTAACCGGTTTGTCTGGAAATATGCGTACCCATATTTTTCCACCGCGGCGAGCATTTCGTGACATTGCCCTCCGCCCCGCTTCTATTTGTCTAGATGTGATCCAAGCGGGTTCAAGTGCCTGAAGAGCATATCTACCGAAACAAATATGATTACCTCGATAGGATATTCCTTTCATTCTTCCTCTATGTTGTTTACGGAATCTGGTTCTTTTAGGGTTATAGTTGATGGTTGTTTTTCAATTCCATCTCTACTACAGAACCGTACATGAGATTTTCATCTCATACGGCTCCTCGCGAAGGAAAGATTCAAAAAAAATATACTGAATCGTCGGATTTTTTGAGATTTCATCTAATCTATTGGAAATTTGTATATCTTGGTTTGCTATCTAACCAAACATATATTCTATTTATATTATAGTTATAGGCAATTCTTGCTATCCATATAGAAATAGATAATGTTGTTTTTCGATAAGGTTAGAACGAATCTTTCTTTTTTTTCCTTTTATTATCATATCGGATTGGTCCAAATTTCGAAATCCAAAAAAATGTTCGCGGGCGAATATTTACTCTTTCATTATCTAGTAGGTTTAGCCCATGACTCCTCAGAGCATGACTCCTCATAAAAAATGGATTGGTCCTTGGTTCGTTCCGCCATCCCATCAAATGAATCATTAAGATTCGTCTTTAAGAGAATCTTATGTATTCACAGGTTCCGTCGTTCCCATCGCTTCTCGATTAATGCTTAGGTCTGAATTCTACAATGGAGCTTCTAATGAATTTTTTATTTTTTCTTGAGCCAACCTTCTCAGTTTTTATTGACTCGTGGCTCTTGATTTCTTTGTTCTATGAATATATTCGTCTAATTATGGATTAATTAGTATAGTATTGATGCTTTATTACATTATTTTTTTTTTAAGATGATTCATAGACCTTACATATTAGAATTCTATATCATTGATATTCTTTTTTCTCTCTTTCTTTCACCCCTTCATTTATCTGTATATTCCTATTGCTTCACAACTCATAATCAGATTCGTTTTTCTTTTTTTTATGTAATATTTTAGTTGTTATAATGATATCACCAATATATCTTTACTTATATTTTATTTGAATGGTTCTTTAGATCCAGATAATGTGAAGCGATGAGTTGGTTATTAGTTCTATAGTTATTAATTAATTTTCTATAGTTATTAATTAATTCATACTACGAGCTGGTTTTTGAA